AGAGGGAACATGTCCTTTTTTAGAATAAGTGGTTCAAATCATTTTATCGAGATGAGTGTTCTATATTGAAAAAAGATTCATTTTTAAACCACCTCTATATTAACATAGTGGTAGAAAGAGTACTATGCTGCGCCTAGACTTCAAACGGTTTGCTTTAACCATCTTAACATTAACAGACCCCCATTATTGGTTGCTAGAGAATCAAAGTAGATTTGCCAATGAACCACGAAATGTTATGGTTCTTGCATATAATTTATTAAGAAGTAATTCGCGAGATCATGCACCTCCCTTTCCCAGTTATAACGGAAATAAGGGGTACAGCTGGTTGGATCCAGCCTATTCTTGAAATAAACAACTCACACACACTCCCTTTCCAAAAAAGATCAATACACCAATAACTACACTTAGATTTATTGGATTTGTTGCTAAAATATCGGTATTAAATCCGAAACTCCCGGCAGACGACCAGTGGCCCAAAGAAACGAAAGAATCGGTTACATTTTTCATATAATCTCCCCTTGACTAAAAAATCGACCAGAGTTCTTTTTCTATCACTTTGCCCTTTTAATTTATTATTTTTTTTTGAAATCGAGTCAAAAAATACTCGAGTTATGTTATAAAGTATAAACTACTCCTTAGTTGTTGCAACACCTCAAAAAACAGTTTCTCTTGACTACGGACGGTAAGGATGAAAGAGAGTCGGTATGCTAATGCCTCATCTGCAAATCAGCCCTTCCCATAGGTTATTTTCTCAACGAATAAGGAATTGTAGGAGGGAAGTCTTGATCTAATTTGAAAAAGCAAACGACAAGTCCAAGGCAATAAAATAGGAAAAATATGTATTTTTCTAAGATTAAACAAAAGGATTCGCAAATAAAAGTGCTAATGCTACAACCAATCCATAAATCGTTAAAGCTTCCATAAAAGCTAGACTAAGCAATAGAGTACCTCGTATTTTTCCCTCTGCCTCGGGCTGTCTTGCGATACCTTCTACGGCTTGACCCGCAGCAGTCCCTTGACCAATTCCAGGTCCAATAGAAGCAAGCCCTACAGCCAATCCAGCAGCAATAACGGAAGCAGCAGAAATCAGTGGATTCATGATAAGTCCCTCGTACCAACAAAAAGAAATGGTTAATGATACAATCAGCCAATGAATTATGACTTAATTATTCCATCGATACATCCAGTCGAAGTAACTAAGAACTTAGAATTTAAGTAAGAATATTATTGAATAATCCGGCCTACTTCGATATCTAGTTTTTCGTTTCTATCCCGCAAGGTTTTTTTTGTGAATTCATAGCACTTCCGTTCTTCCATTTCGTGATTCCGAACTCTTATTTCAATTTTTTTCTTTCATCTTTTCTTGATTTCATCTCTTTATTCAGCGAATTCACAGCCACAACGATATGAGAGAACTTCTATTTGAACCCACACACGGTAGTGTGGAAAATGAAATATATCTTTAGTTCATATATAACTAGTCAATATCTAATATCACATATACACGTCTTTCTTCCATAACGTAAACCATTAGATTCAATTGGGTTCGAGAATTCATTCGTTTTTTAGGAACCCCCCCTTTTTCTGCTGTATTCGTATTTAGTTATCATTAGTCCACCCGAATACATTCTAAATGGACTAATGAAATTTATTAGCGCGAATTATTGCATAAAAATTATTTGATTGATCTAAGTTCGTGCAATTTATTAAATTTTTTTTTGGTCAATTGTTGAATAAAACCAACTATAAAGTCGAATCCTTTCTACTGCTTTTTATTTAATCACACGTTGTAAACATCTTAATTCAACTCAGAATTTGAATAAGAAGATTGGCTGACCGACCAATATAATAAATATATATAAATATACGAAGGCCAATATTAGTTGAAAAGGTAGCATGTTAAGTGGATGAAAGGATAATTTTAGGAAAAAGATCTCAAAGATCTCTTTCCTTTTTTTACAACTCCCTAATATCGTAATTTGAGATTTTTTGTTCCTATTGCTTTCTCTTGTATATTTCTATTCCTTAAGTAAATCACCTTTAGCTGCACATACATTGCTTTGTACTAAGCTAAAAAAAAAGACTATTTCAATGATGGCCCTCCATAGATTCACCTATATAAGCCGCGGCTAAAGTTGCAAAAATAAGAGCTTGAATACCACTTGTAAATAATCCAAGGAACATGACAGGGATAGGAACTACTGAAGGTACTAAAGAAACAAGAACAACAACTACTAATTCATCCGCTAAGATATTTCCGAAAAGTCGAAAACTAAGTGATAAGGGCTTGGTGAAATCCTCTAAGATGTTAATGGGTAAAAGAACCGGGGTTGGTTGAATATATTTCCCGAAATAACTTAATCCCTTTTTGTTAAGACCTGCATAGAAATATGACACTGACGTGAGTAAAGCTAAAGCAACCGTAGTATTTATATCATTCGTAGGTGCGGCTAACTCTCCCTGAGGTAATTCTATGATTTTCCAAGGTAAAAGAGCTCCCGACCAATTAGAAACAAAAATAAATAAAAACATAGTTCCAATAAAAGGAACCCAGGGGCCATATTCTTCTCCAATTTGGGTTTTACTTACATCCCGAATGAATTCAAGAACATATTCGAAGAAATTCTGACCCCCAGTCGGAATGGTTTGTGGGTTCCGAAGAGCTATAGTAGCTGAACCTAATAAGATAACAATTACAAACCAAGAGGTAATAAGTACTTGGCCATGGACTTGAAACCCCCCTATTTGCCAATAGAAATGTTGGCCTACTTCTACACCGGATATATCGTATAACCCCTTTTTTAGTGTGTTAATGGAACATGATAGCACATTCATATTGTCCTCTGAAAAAAAATAGAACTTTAAACAAAATTATTTTGATTCAACTATTTCTTTGTCTACTTGAGTTGGATATTTGCAATATCCAAATTTGAATACTAACTAATCACATAATATCCCCAGTTATTTTTATCTATTTTAAAAAATTCATAAATATAATAACCAATTCCAGAAATCTATCGGATTTTCGAAGGAAAAGTTAGTTATCTTATTATTAATCTTAATCAAGGATTTCTTATATAGCTAGAACGGCCTTCACAAATTGCGAATACTAATTTGTTAAGAATTAAACGGATTGAAGATATAGCGTCATCATTCGACGGAATCGAAATATCTGCAAGATCTGGGTCACAATTTGTATCGATTAAACAAATTGTTGGAATTTCCAAAGTGATACACTCGCGCAGAGCCGTATATTCTTCGTGCTGATCAACGATGATCACAATATTGGGTAACCCTGTCATATATTTAATCCCGCCTAGGTATGTTTGCAGGCGGGATAATTTTCTTTTCACCACAGCCGCATCTCTTTTCGGAAGGCGGTTGAGTCTTCCCGTCTTTTGTTCCATTCTCAAGTCCCTGAACTTCTGAAGTCTCGTTTCTGTAGTGGACCAATTTGTTAACATCCCGCCAAGCCATTTTTTATTAACACAATGACATCGGGCCTTTATCGCAGCCCATGCTACCGAATAAGCTGCTTTATTTTTTGTACCAACAATCAAGAATTGTTTTCCCCTACTTGCTGCATCAAAAACCAAATCGCAGGCTTCGGATAAAAAACGAGCAGTTCTCGTAAGATTTGTAATATGAATACCTTTACGCCTTGCCGAAATATAAGGTGCCATTTTAGGATTCCATTTCCTAGTACCATGCCCAAAATGAACTCCTGCCTCCAGCATCTCTTCCAAGTTGATGTTCCAATATCTTCTTGTCATTTCTCCCCAACCCCCCTTTTTTTAAGAGACGGGAAACCCCTGAAATTAAAATAAATAATTGTTCCGACGGAACCTTCTCTTCTATCATAGATTGGCCGTAGATAGACAAACAAGCTATTAGTCTTTTCTATTGCGTACTATTTTTTTGATTACCAACTCAAATGACTGCACCAAATACAGATAGTCAAAAAGATAAACCTGCCCTTAGGAATCATTAAATCCTAATAAATCATTGTTCTGGTCTATCGCAGAAATTCTTTGAAAGAAAAGAATCAAATAATTTTCGGTGGTGAAACAAAATATCTCTCATTTCCACCGCGAATATATTGTTTTTTTTTGTTTCCAAGGGGCCCTTGTTATGTTGTTTTGAAGGGAGCACTAATCCTCTCAATCCGGTACCAACGGGTATCATACCCCCCAAGACAACGTTTTCTTTTAAGCCTTTCAACCAATCGATTCGACCTCGAAGAGCTGCTTTTGCTAAAACTCGAGCAGTTTCTTGAAAACTCGCTTCAGATATGAAACTTTGAGTATTGAGAGATGCTCGAGTTATTCCCAATAAGAGAGCTCGGTAACAAACCGCCTCTTCCAGCGCGCGCCCCATCCGCTCCGCCCGCAACAATCCAATTAGTTCTCCGGGTGAAAAAACATTAGACATTCCATCTTCTGAAACCAACACCTTTGATGTTATTTGACGTACAATAATTTCTATATGCCTATTATGAATCTGCACCCCCTGGGATCGATAAACCTTTTGAATCTTATTAACCAAAGAGATACGACTTTGCACTACAGTTAGCTCAGCACCAATCAAGAATGTCCACGGCATTCCAAGAATTCTTGTTATACGCTCGTTCCAGTCCTCAATTCTTTTTTCTAGATTCATCGATATTGAATCAACCGAACGCACTTCTAACACTTGTTCTACTTTTGGAAGCCCCTGGGTTATATCACCAGATCTCGATTTTTCATAGATAAATGTAATTAAAGTATCTCCTTCGTACACGATTTCCCCATAATGGCCGTGAACAGTTGCTCCCGGGGTGGCCAAATAAGGCTTGGCCAATCGTATTACTACAGAGTCGACTTGAACAAGTATAACTTGACCCGATTTTAGGCATGGTGCGCTTTTGGCTATAGATATATTTTCACAAATAAACTGCCCAAGACTCATTATTATAGATGTTTCTTGACAATAATTGGGATGGAGAAAATACCAATTCAAAT